GGCTGGGGGTGTGGACAGGGATGGGGTTATGAACGGGGGTTGGGCTGATGATCAAGTAGAATCCTGGGTCGCAAGAAGTGAGTGGATTGATGATGAAGAAAGAGAATTCTTGGTTCAGTTCTGCACCTTAACGACAGACAAAAGGATTGAGATTGATCAAATTCTATGGAGTCTGACTCATAGTGATCATTTCTCAAAGAATGACTCTGGTTATCAAACGATTGAACAACCGGGAGCAAATTACTTACGGGACTTAGTTGACATTCATAAAAAGTCTCTAATGAATTATGAGTGCAATACATCCTGTTTAGCGGAAAGACGGATATTCCTTGCTCATTATCAGACAATCACTTATTCACAAACCCCGTATAGTTTTGATTTCCCATCTCCTGGAAAACCCTTTTCGCTCCGCTTAGCCTTACCCCCCGCCAGTGGTATTTTAGTGATAGGTTCTAGAGGAACTGGACGATCCTATTTGGTCAAATACCTAGCGACAAACTCTTATGTTCCTTTCATTACGGTATCTACGGACAGATGATGATGATGATGATGATGATGATGATGATGATGATGATTATGTTGACGATGAGGAGGAGGATTTTAATTTTAATATTTCTAAGGATGCTAATAGTTCTTTTGAGTATGGTCCTCCTCCTTCTCCTTCTGAGCCTCTTGGTTTTGGTGAGGAGGAGGAGCCTGAGTTTGATTTTATTATTCAGGGCCTTGTGGCTAGCATTCTTAACATTCTTCGTAGTCTTGGTCGTGTGGGAAATGGTATTGGTGATAGTTTTATTGAGGATATTGATCTTTGGGCTCGTGGGGAGATTGAGGATATTGATCTTTGGGCTCGTGGGGAGCATCTGAATCGTGATGAGAGTGAGATTGATAAGAGTCAGATTGATGAGAGTCAGATTGATGATAGGGAGATTGATGATAGGGAGATTGATGATAGGGAGATTGATAGGCATATGACTCATAGGCTGGAAGGGTTAACTGGGTGGGAAATGATAGCTTGGGAGGGGGTGCCGGAGGTACTAGACCCCCCATCTTATACCAACCTTCAATTCGAATTAGCAAAAGCAATGTCTCCTTGCATAATATGGATGCCAAACATTCATAATCTGCGTTGGTGGGAGTCGGATTGCTTATCCCTCGGTCTATTAGTGAACCATCTCTCCGGGGGTTGTGAAAGATGTTCCACTAAAAATCTTCTTGTTATTGCTTCGACTCATATTCCCCAAAAGGTGGATCCCACTCTAATAGGTCCGAATAAATTAAATACGTGCATTAAGATACGAAGGCTTCCTATTCCACACCAACGAAAGCACTTTCTCACTCTTTCATATACTAGGGGATTTCGCTTGGAAAATCAAATGTTTCATACTAATAGATTCGGGTACATAACCATGGGTTCCAGTGCACGAGATCTTGCAGCACTTACCAACGAGGCCCTATCGATTAGTATTACACAGAAGAAATCAATTATAGACACTAATACAATTCTATCTGCTCTTCATAGACAAACTTGGGATTTTCAATCCCGGGTAAGATCGTCTCAGGATCGGAGGATCCTTTTCTATCAGATAGGAAGGGCTGTAGCACAAAATGTACTTCTAAGTAATTGCCTCATAGATCCTATATCTATCTATATCAAGAAGAACTCATGGAAGAAAGGGCATTCTTATTTGTACAAATGGTACTTCGAACTTGGAACGAGCATGAAGAAATTAACGATACTTCTTTATCTTTTGAGTTGTTCTGCCGGATCGGTCGCTCAAACTCTTTGCGGACCCGAAACTGGGATCACTTCTTATAGACCCGCTGAGGATGATTCTGATCTAGTTCATGGCCTATTAGAAGTAGAAGGCGCTCTGGTGGGAGACTCACGGACAGAAAAGGATTGCAGTCAGTTTGATAATGATCGAGCGACATTGCTTCTTCGGCCCGAACCAAGGAATCCCTTAGATATGATGCAAAATGGATATTTTTCTATCCTTGATGCGGAATTTCTCTATCAAGGATCCGAATTGGGGTTGGAAGACTGCGAAGGAGTCCTCGACCCGGAACAGGAGTTCGTCACTAACATAGTTTGGGCTCCTAGAATATGGAGCCCTTTGGACTTTCTATTGGATTGTATCGACATTCCCAATGAATTGGGATTTCCCTTCTATGGGTCTGATGGAGCGTATGCTGGAGAGGGTGATGGAGAGTATCCTGGAGAGGATGAAGAGGATAAGGAAGAGTATTATGATGAACAGTATGAGCTTCACGAGGATGATGAAGAGGTTGATAAAGGGGGTGATGAAGCGTATGATGAACAGTATGAGCTTCAAGAGGAAAAATAAGAGTATCCTGGAGAGGATAAGGAAGAGTATTCTAATGAAGAGGGTGGTGGAGAGTATCCTGGAGAGGATAAGGAAGAGTATTCTAATGAAGAGGGTGAGCTTCAAGAGAATGATTCGGAGTTCTTGCAGACACGAGATATATCTTACAAAGAACA